ATGTAGAAACAACTTCCGAAACGAAGGCGACTAAACAGGAACAAGGGGGATCCACCGAAGAAGACCCTTCCCTTTGTTCGGAAGAAAAAGAGGATCCGGACAAAATAGATGAAACGGAAGAGATCCGGGTGAATGGAAAGGAAAAAACAAAAGATGAATTCCACTTTAAAGAGACATCCTATAAGGATAGCCCTGTTGACGAAGATTCTTATCTTGATGGGTATCAAGAGAATTGGGAATTGGGAAGACTTAAAGAAGAAAAAAAAGAAAAGACCCATGCCCATTTCCGGTTTGAAAAACCTCTTATGACTTTTTTTTTCGATTATAAACGATGGAATCGTCCATTTAGATATATAAAAAATGATCTATTTGAAAATGCTGTACGAAATGAAATGTCACAATATTTTTTTTATACATGTCCAAGTGATGGAAAAGAAAAAATATCTTTTACGTATCCGTCAAGTTTATCAACTTTTTCAGAAATGATAGAACACAAAATTTATTATAAAATAATGAAAAAATAAAAAGATTAATAAAAAAATTAATACATAAGATAAATACAAGAATAGATAAGACGAAATTCGTCCACCTCCCATATATTTGATGCCTTCTCCCATCAATAAATTTGCAACCCCAACCCCATTTATAATTCCATCAATTATACGTCTATCAAAAAACTGAATTAGTTCGGCTAATCCTCTTATACTCATGATTAAGACTCTAGTATAAAAAATGTCTATGTAACCACGATTATATGACCAATTATATACCACTTTTTTTATTTGGTCCAAGATAATTCTTTTAGGACCCCTTTTTACAAATGAATTGATTAAGTCCAAATTCTTGAAAGATGAATAAACAGATCCATATAAAATGGATGCTATAAATAGTCCAAAAAGAGCTATACTTACTGAAAAAATTGCATTTGTAAAAAATTCATACCAATTCACAGAATAGTTTGAATTTTTATTCAAAAGGTTTCTCGATGGAGTTAACCATTTCGATAATATATCAAAATCTACTACTCCTTGATCAAAATGAATTCCTATTGATCCCATGAACAAAGTAAATAGTGTCAATATAAGAAGAGGAAATAGCATAGTATTGTCCGATTCGTGAGGATACATGTAAGTGTATTTATTTATAAAAGAAGTACTCAAGTATCGCATTCGATTTTTTATATTATCATTAATTTGATATGTATCCTTTGAAAAAAAGAAGACCTTATTATTAATTGTTGATAAAAGTAAATTTCTATTGACTACTTTTGGTACTCCTTTTCCCCATAGAGATATGGAATAGAATGAACTATTTTTAGTACTACTATAATTTTGAAAATGAACACGCAAATGCCCATCAAAGGTTAGTAAATACATTCGAAACATATAAAATGCGGTTAATCCCGCTGTAAAACAAGCTATTATTGCAAAAATTGGTGAATACAACCAACTATCATTAATAATTTCATCCTTGGACCAAAAACAAGCAAGAGGTGGAATACCACAAAGAGAAAGTGTACCTAATAAGAAAGTAGTTCTTGTAATTGGAACATATCTTGTTAAACCGCCCATAAGAACCATATTCTGACTTTTATTGGGTGAATATCCAACAATAGGTTCCATAGAATTAATAATGGATCCGGATCCCAAAAACAATAAAGCTTTAGAATAGGCATGAGTTATTAAATGGAATAAGGCAGCTCGATAAGAACCTATACCTAGAGCTAACATAATATAACCCAGTTGAGACATTGTGGAATAGGCTAAACTTCTTTTAATATCTCTTTGAGCGAGAGCCAAAGTAGCTCCTAATAGTACTGTTATTATGCCTATTAAAGAAACGAAATTCATTATGTAAGGTATAACTCTGAAAAGAGGAAGAAGCCGAGCTACAAGAAAAATTCCCGCTGCTACCATGGTAGCAGCGTGTATAAGAGCCGAAATAGGGGTGGGCCCCTCCATAGCATCAGGTAACCATATGTGAAGGGGGAATTGTGCCGATTTAGCAATTGCGCCGACGAATAATAAAAAGGCGCAGAGAGTAACAAATGTAGAATTAACCCCATTACTATGGATCAAGTTATTCACTATTTTGAACAAATCCCGAAATTCTAAACTGCCAGTTATCCAATAAAAAGCTAAGATTCCTAATAATAAACCAAAGTCTCCTACACGATTAGTTATAAAGGCTTTTTGGCAAGCACTTGCTGCAACCGGTCGTGTAAACCAAAAACCTATTAATAAATATGAACACATTCCCACGAGTTCCCAAAAAATATAAATTTGTATCAAATTGGAACTAGTAACTAATCCCAACATGGAAGTATTAGAAAAACTCATATAAGCAAAAAATCTAAAATATCCTTGATCATGAGACATATAATTGTCACTATAAATAAGAACCATGATTCCAACAGTAGTAATTAGTATTAACATAATAGAAGTAAGTGGATCGATCAAGTGTCCAAACTCTAAGGAAAAATCATTATTGATAGTCCAAGACCATAAATATTGATAGATAAAACTTCCATTTATTTGTTGAATAGACAGACTGGCCGAAAAGGCCATAGTTATACTTAGCAGTAAAACACTAGTAAAACCCCACATACGACGAATATTTTTTATTGCTGTAGGAATAAACAGAAGTCCAAATCCTATTGACATAGTAACTGGAAGTGAAAGAAAGGGTATTATCCATGCGTATTGATATGTTTGTTCCATAAAAAAATATTTGTTTTTTTATTGTTATAAATTTAATTGTTTAAAATCCACCAACCAAAAGAACAATAATAAAACAAATCAACAAAAAAAAAATAAAAAAAAATTATTATCTATTTCATTTAGCCCTAGATATATATGTGATATGGCATAGGTATATATACATGGATACGTATAGATAATTCATAATCTTTTGGTATATTTTGTATATATGTATATATTTATTTTTACATATTTACATATCTATTATATAATTATATAGAATTATATTTATATTATTATGATATGTTTTACATGTTTTGAACAAAGTATTTATTATCCATGGGATAAGTATGGATAATGACGAAAAAACGATCCAAATATATGTCTTTCACATACAATAATAAAAATTAGTATTTTGTTTTTGAATGGCGGTTCCAAAAAAACGTATTTCTCGATCAAAAAAACGTATTCGTAGAAATATTTGGAAGAAGAAGGGATATTTAACGGCAGTAAAAGCTCTTTCTTTAGCTAAATCGGTTTCCACTGGGCATTCAAAAAGTTTTTTTGTGCAACAAACAAGTAATAAAATTTTGGAATAATCTAAATCGACATACCATTAAGAACTTATTAATATCAATATTAGTTAGAACTAACTGCTGTGGCGTGTTATATAGTAAATAATAATTCTTATGTTTACTGGCCTCTTAGTATAGTACTAAGTATTCTAATTTTTCTCTATCAATTAAATTTTCACAATAGAATATTTAATTGTGAAAATTTAATTGATAGAGAAAAAGTTTTTTGTTATATGCCTAGCCCAAAACCTAATTAGAAGTATAGTTACTAGATAGTATTTATAATAAATTACGAAGAGTATTATTAATGATATTAAGATATCGAAATTATTAGAAAAATGCCTCGAATAAAATTACGATAAATATGACATTAATTTTTTTTTATTAATCTTTTTAATTTTCAATACATTAATTAAAAAATCATCTAAAAATAAAAAAAGGATTATTTTTAGTTCTATAACTCGACCCGGAACAAAACTATCTAGTTCTGACTGTTTTGGTATAACTCCATTTTTACATTCTAAACTAGATACATGAAAGTTTATTCTTAAAGCTAAACCCTACGGCGATACTTAGTAAACATTCAAAATATTAATTTAAATAAGTCTTTTTTCATCGGTTCTAACGTTTACTAACTATATTGAATCCTTGAATCTTGACCATTCAACATGAATTGACTATTATTTATTAATATTTCAAATAAGCCGCCATGGTGAAATTGGTAGACACGCTGTTCTTAGGAAGCAGTGCTAGAGCATCTCGGTTCGAGTCCGAGTGGCGGCATCCCCTAAAAGGGACACAGCGGATCCTATAATATATTTAATTCTCGATTTTAATTCTATAATGGAGAACCCCCGCCCTTTTTATGATATTTGCAACTTTAGAACATATATTAACTCATATCTCTTTTTCGATTATTTCAATTGTGATTACGATTCATTTTATGACCTTATTAGTCTACGAAATCGTAGAATTACACAATTCATCGGAAAGAGGTATGATAGCTACCTTTTTATCTATAACAGGATTATTAGTTATTCGTTGGATTTATTCGGGTCATTCCCCATTAAGTAATTTATATGAGTCATTAATCTTCCTTTCATGGAGTTTCTCCATTATTCATATGATTCCTAAAATACGAAATAATAAAAATTATTTAAGCGTAATAACCGCGCCAAGTGCTATTTTTACCCAAGGTTTCGCCACGTCGGGTCTTTCAACCGAAATGCATCAATCCGCTATATTAGTACCCGCTCTACAATCTCAGTGGTTAATGATGCACGTAAGTATGATGCTATTAAGCTATGCAGCTCTTTTATGTGGATCATTATTATCAGTCGCTCTTTTAGTCGTTACATTTCGAAAAAACATCGATATGTTTTTTAAAAGCAAGAATTTAGTAATTAAATCATTTATCGTTGGCGAAATCGAATATTTGAATGATAAAAGAAGTGTTTTTAAAAACACTTCTTTTATTTCATTTCGAAATTATTACAAATATCAATTGACTCAGCGTTTAGATTATTGGAGTTATCGTGTCATTAGTTTAGGCTTTACCTTTTTAACCATAGGCATTCTTTCTGGAGCCGTATGGGCTAATGAGGCTTGGGGATCTTATTGGAATTGGGACCCTAAGGAAACTTGGGCATTTATTACTTGGATCATATTCGCGATTTATTCACATACTAGAACAAATAAAAGTTTACAAGATACACATTCGGCACTTGCGGCTTCTATAGGATTTCTTATAATTTGGATATGTTATTTTGGGATCAATCTATTAGGAATAGGTTTACATAGTTATGGTTCATTCACATTAACATCTAATTGAATAAACGATACATAACATAAGAACATCATCTCATATGTATCTCGAGTTTTTGCGAACCATTTTATTTCTGGAGTCAAATGGTTCGCAAAAACTCGAGATACATCTCATTACAACTCTAATTCACTTTATTTTACAGAATTATAAGACTCGCCGTCTCATTAATAAAAACTATCTATAAAAAATAATTAGATAAGATAGCTTGTACCTTGTCAACTGATAGTAAGAGAACGAAATCGGGATAAATACCAATACCTATTATTGGTAAAAAGAGACAGATCGAAACAAAAAGTTCTCGTGGTCCAGAATCCACAAAATTAGAATTTGGAACATTGAATAACTTGTATCCGTAGAACATCTGACGTAACATAGATAATAAATAAATAGGAGTTAATATCATTCCAATTGCCATTCCAAAAGTAATTAGTACTTTTGGAATTAAAAGATATTTTGAGCTGGTAATTATTCCAAAAAATACTACTAATTCTGCAACAAAACCACTCATCCCTGGCAATGCAAGAGAGGCCATCGAAAAGCTACTGAACATTGTAAATATTTTCGGCATCGGGACAGCTATCCCCCCCATTTCGTCGAGAGAAACAAGAGGTATTCTATCACAACAGGTTCCTGCCAAGAAAAAAAGTGCAGCGCCAATAAATCCATGAGAAAGTATTTGTAGAATGGCTCCATTTAGTCCCATGTTGGTTATAGAACCAATTCCTATAATTGTGAAACCCATGTGAGATACAGAGGAATAGGCTATTCTCTTTTTTAAATTGCGTTGACCAAAAGAGGTTAAAGCCGCATAGATTATTTGTATTGTTCCCACTATCACCAACCACGGAGAAAATATGGAATGAGCACGGGGTAATAATTCTATATTGATTCGAATCAATCCATATGCTCCCATTTTTAATAAAATTCCGGCAAGAAGCATACATGTACTGTAATGTGCTTCTCCATGGGTATCTGGTAACCATGTATGTAGGGGTATGATCGGCGATTTGACAGCATAAACAATAAGGAAGCCAAAATAGAATATTATTTCCAATGCCATAGGATATGATTGATTAGCAAGTCTTTCAAAATCTAATGTCGGTTCAATGGAGCCATATAAACCCATACCTAGAACTCCTATTAATAGAAAAATAGAACCCCCCGCAGTGTACAAAATGAACTTTGTAGCCGAGTATAAGCGCTTCTTTCCTCCCCACATGGATAAAAGTAAGTAAACAGGAATTAATTCTAACTCCCACATGATAAAAAAAAGTAAAAGGTCTCGAGAAGAAAATGATCCTATTTGACCACTGTACATTGCTAACATAAAGAAATGGAATAATCGTGAATTTCGAGTAACTGACCAAGCCGCTAAAGTAGCTAAAGTAGTAATAAATCCTGTCAGTAAAATGGGTCCCACGGAAAGCCCATCGATTCCCAGTCTCCAGTGAAAATCCAAAATATTTATCCATTTCCAATCTTCTTCCAATTGGATTAAGGGATCGTCCAATTGGAAATGATAACAAAATGCATAGGTCGTTAAAAGGAGTTCTAATAAGCATATACATATAGTATACCATCGAAACACCTTATTCCCCTTATGGGGAAGAAAAAAAATGGAAGAACCCGCGAATATAGGCAAAACAACAAGTATTGTTAACCAAAACCAAGGAAAATGACTCGTGATAAAGACAAGATACGCTTTGACCAGAAAAGCCCGTGCTCGGAATAATATATTGATTTTATCGAGTACGGGCTTTTGTCGGTAAATGAGGAATCAAATGATTCAAGTAGAGTTTTTGTAACGTATCAATTAATAAGATAGACCCATGCTGCGAGTTGTTTCATGCCATAAATAAACACGGACACTCAAAAAGTCTGTCGGGCAAGCGGATTCACATCTCTTACAACCTACACAATCCTCGGTTCTTGGTGCGGAAGCAATTTGTTTAGCTTTACATCCGTCCCAAGGTATCATTTCCAATACATCTGTAGGGCAGGCGCGCACACATTGAGTACACCCTATACATGTATCATAAATTTTTACTGAATGTGACATTAAATCTATAAATTCCCGTTTTGAACATAAAAAATTTTCTATCTGGTATGGTAAAAATAAATGGTAGTAAATTAATTATATGTTTATATTGTAGACACCAGATGAATCAATGATTTATTAATTTTTTTAAGAATCAATATATTTCTAAATTTGTTCATGAAAAAGCGCCAAGATACTTTGATTTCTCTTTCAACAACCACAGTCATACAATACAAGTCGCACATCTGAATTCAAATTGGTCAACAAATAATACAATATTTAATTAATATTAATGGAATTTTAATTCTTTTTTAAATTTGAATAAATCTAACAAATTAATATAAATTATTATTTTATTATTATATAATTTATATAATGAAAATCAATGATTACGACTAATTTAATTATTCAACAAATTTGCTTGATTGATACGAGTTGATTTTTTGTTATGATGGATCGATGAAACAATAGCTAATCCAATAGCAGCTTCAGCCGCTGCAATAGCTATAACAAAAATTGAGAAAATGTCTCCTTTTAATTGGCGACTATCAAATAAATCAGAAAATGTTACGAGATTGATATTAACTGAATTTAGTATAAGCTCAAGACACATAAGTGCTCTAACCATGTTTCGACTTGTGATTAATCCATAGATACCGATAGAAAATAAATAGACACTCAAAAAAAGTACATGCTCGAACATCATTGACTAACTCCTCATCAATTTAGATTCATTTAAATATAAATAACAATTCAACTGATTTCATTGACTAGAATAGAACAAAATATTACAGAACAATAGAAGGTATTGGCAATAGATTTAACTAAAAATCTTAAACCTTTACACCTTTTTTATTTTATTTCAAATTTATAATTCTAAAAATTTTTTAAAGCATAAGTATTTATGATTGACGAGCCATAGTAATTGCACCTATTAAAGAAACTAAAAGAATTATAGAAATGAGTTCAAATGGAAGATAAAAATCTGTTGATAAATGAATCCCAATTTGTTGAACATAACTTATTAGGTCCTGTTCTAGAATCTGGTTTGATCTTGTAGTCCAAAGAATTCCGTACCATGACGTATCTGGGATAGTAATAATTAGTGAAAAAAAAAAAAAAAAAATACTTGTATAAACCAGTGAAGTAACCCCATCTCCAAGGGTCCAAAGGCGGGAAACATTGGAATATTCTGAGCCATTTATGAACATTACAGCAAATATGATTAAGACATTTATGGCTCCCACATAAATAAGAAGTTGTGCAGCAGCTATAAAATAAGAATTCGATAGAATATAGAATAAGGATATACAAACAAGAACCAATCCCAACGAAAAGGCAGAATAAATTGGATTGGTAAATAATACTACTCCCAGGCCCCCAAATATAAGAACTGATCCCAGAAATACTACAACAATATTATGTATTGATCCAGGTAAATCCATTATGTATGAAATAATAAAATAAATAAATCGAAAGATTTCATGACCTTACTGAATAGTCCAGGAAGTAAAAATTAGCCTATTTTTTTTAATTGTCTATGATACCGTTTTTTTTTCATTTTAATTTATTCAGAAGAAAAGAAGAGTTGGAATCTTATATTTCCAAATCAAAACGAAAATATTAAATAAACTCGCTATTCTCAACAATCAATAGTTATGGTTTTACTTTCTAGTTACATTGACAAAAAAAAAAATAAATAAAGAAGCTTGGATCCTTTCTATCAAAATATAAAAATAAAATCTTACTAATTGGTAATTGTTCTTGAATCAAAATATTTACCTTTGTCTATTTTTATTTGAGTCGAATTCATAACTGTTTGAATTGTGTAGTCTCCAATTACTGACATTGGTAACCGACCCAAAGCGATTTGATTATAATTCAATTCGTGACGATCATAAGTAGAAAGTTCATATTCTTCAGTCATTGATAAACAGTTAGTGGGACAATATTCGACACAGTTACCACAAAATATACAGACACCAAAATTTATACTATAGTTAATAAATATTTTATTTTTAATATCTCCTTCAAATCTCCAATCAACAACAGGTAGATCTATGGGGCACACACGAACACATACTTCACAAGCAATACATTTATCAAATTCAAAGTGGATTCGACCACGGAAACGTTCTGATGTGATCGACTTTTCATAAGGATACTGAATAGTTACAGGTAAACGATTTGCATGGGATAAGGTAATTATGAAACTTTGACCAATATACCTTGCGGCTCGTATTGTTTGTTGACCATAATTCATGAACCCAGTCACCATAGGAAACATATTGTAGATATCCACGAATAAGTTGATGTTTCTTTCTCTTGTTTAAGAGAGGTTATGAGTCTAGAATACCATTATCGTATTGTGTTATTTATAGTGAAACAAGTTGGGAAGACGTTGTCAATAATAAATTACCTAGAGAAATAGGTAAAAGAAATTTCCATCCAAGATTTAATAGTTGGTCCATTCTCATCCTGGGTAAAGTCCATCTTGTTGTGATAGATATAAAAAGAAACAAATAAGCTTTAGCTAATGTAATAAAGATACCAATTGTTATTCCAAAGACTCTAGCAATTTCATTTATTCCGAAAAGTTCAGGAATAGATATGTATGGAATAGATAAATTCCACCCACCTAAATAAAGAACTGTTACAAATAATGAAGAAACTAAGAGATTTAGATAAGAAGCAATATAAAATAAACCATATTTGATACCAGAATATTCGGTTTGATAACCTGCTACTAATTCTTCTTCTGCTTCTGGTAAATCAAAAGGTAATCTCTCGCATTCTGCTAGAGAAGAAATTAGAAAAACGATAAACCCTATAGGTTGACGCCACATATTCCACCCCCAAAAACCATATTTTGACTGCGCCTCAACTATATCAACTGTACTTGAACTGTTCGATAATCATAGTCGATAATAACATAACTGTTCTCACCGCTATTCCAAAACCGTACATGAGACCTCAGCTTCATACGGCTCCTCTATGGCCGCGTACAAATAAATGTAAGGACTGGTTCAGTATTATTATAGGTATCTTTGTGGGGTGGGGTAGATAGAATAAAAATACCGTGTAGAGTCCCAAAAATTAGACCAATGGAATTCTGTCTGCTAGAATAACAAAAAAAGGGCGCTTCCGAATTGATCTCATCCCTTATAATTAAATCTTCGGTAATAACTTAATCTTTCAATAAAATACTCGTTATATCAAGAGATAAAAAGAATTAGACATTCTTTACTGAATCATAAAGAATAAGAATTTCATATATACATATATATATTGGTATAGATGTAGGAAAAAATAAATAAAGATCTTTTTGATATTCTATTTCTTTTGTTCCTGTTCTTCTTTCTCGTAAGAGGTATTCCTGAGAATAAAGGATTAATTCGTTCTTGATAGTTATTTCTTTAATCAGTGACTAGGAGCATACTCTAGATCGGAATCGTGGGGAAGTACTGCTTGATCATTTCTACCAACTTAAAGCCCCTATCATCTTATGATTCGTTTTATGTGAAAATACCTCTTTTTTGATACCTTACATTATCTCTATTACTAATCCTTTGTGTACCTTGGTGTTCCTAACCATCCACTGATTTTTGATTGATCTCCTGTATGGTAATACATACAAGACAGTAATCCCATACAGTTGATCTTTTGTACCCGCTTCAAGATATGATGACTAATTAAAGAATCTCAATCTTGGGATAAAGAGTTTATACTCCTTAATGTTTACTTCTGCTTTATTCTTATATATAGGGAATGAGATTTTATCTTTTTACTACACATTGATAAGTTGTTTTATTTTACTCATATAACTATCTGGTTTAACTCATCGACCTGAATAACCCTGATGAATAAAAAAAGAAAAATAGCTATATCTATCCAATATATTAATTCCTCTTTCCTTTATTTCATTTTGAGGTCAAAGTTCATGTTCTAACGAATCACACGTAGAGATATTGATAACACACATAGAGTTAATGGTATTTCATAACTAATAGATTGAGCCGCAGCTCGCAAGCCACCTAAAAAAGAATATTTATTATTCGATACATATCCTGATATAAGAAGCCCAATAGGAGCAATACTTGAAATGGAGATCCATAAAAAAACACCTATACTGAGATCAGCTAAAACAAGTCGATACCCAAAAGGAATTATTAAATAACTTAATACAATTGATATGACTGCTATAGACGGTCCGATACTAAACAAACGAATATCTCCTCTAGATGGTAGGAGGTCCTCTTTAAAAAGTAATTTAGCCCCGTCCGCTAGAGCTTGAAGAATTCCCAACGGGCCGGCATATTCGGGTCCAATACGTTGTTGTATCGCTGCGGATATTTCTCTTTCTAACCATACAATTACTAGTACTCCTATTATGATTCCCAATATAAGGGTCAAAGCAGGGATAAATAGCCATATGAGTCCATAGACTTCTTTTAAGGATTCTGATTTAGAAAAAGAATTGATAGTTTGTGCTTCTGTTGTGCCAATTATCATTTCAACGGTCAACTTCTCCCATAATGATATCTATACTACCTAGTATTGTCATGATATCAGCCAATTTCATTCTTTTAATTAGCTGAGGAAGAATTTGCAAATTGATAAAACCGGGCGGACGAATTTTCCATCTCCAGGGGAAAAAACTATTATCTCCTATCAAATAAATTCCTAATTCTCCCTTTGGGGCTTCTACTCTTACATAAAGTTCTTGTTTCGACAATTCAAAATTAGGCGAAGGTTTTTTACTAATAAATCTATATTCAAAATCATTCCATTCGGAATTCCTTGCTCTATCTAAGCGCCGAATTTCTAAATTCTCATAGGGTCCTCCGGGAATTCCTTCTAAAGCCTGTTGAATAATTTTTATGGATTCCCTCATTTCGCCAATTCGTACTAAATAACGAGCTAATGAATCCCCTTCTTTTTGCCATTGGACTTCCCAATCGAAGTCATTGTAACATTCATAATGATCAACTTTACGAAGATCCCATTGGATCCCAGAAGCTCGTAACATGGGTCCTGATAAGCCCCAATTTATTGCTTCTTCTCCACCAATAATGCCCACTCCTTCAACTCGTTCCAAAAAAATGGGATTCCGCGTAATAAGTTTTTCATATTCAACAACACTCGTTAAAAAATAATCACAGAAATCTAAACATTTATCTATCCAACCATGAGGTAGATCAGCAGCTATTCCTCCGATGCGGAAATAATTATGCATCATTCGCATACCTGTGGCAGCTTCGAATAGATCATATAGCAATTCTCTCTCTCTGAAAATATAGAAAAAGGGAGTCTGCGCACCGATATCCGCCATAAAAGGCCCAAGCCATAACAAATGCGAAGCTACACGACTCAGCTCTAGCATAATTACTCTGATATAGCTGGCCCTTTGGGGTACTTGAACATTTCCCAATTGTTCTGGTGCATTTACTGTTATTGCTTCGGTGAACATAGTAGCTAAATAATCCCAACGTGTTACATAAGGAAGATATTGTATAATTGTTCGGTTTTCCGCTATTTTTTCCATTCCTCTGTGTAAATAGCCCAATACGGGGTCACAGTCAATAACATCTTCACCGTCGAGAGTTATAATGAGTCTAAGAACACCATGCATCGATGGGTGATGAGGGCCCATATTGACTATCATGAGATCTTTTCTTGTAGCCGGTACAGTCATATCTTTTCTTTCCTAATTCATTATTCCATGAATTTCTCAAAACGAGGTTTAGAAAAATAAAAACCTAAAAAAAAATTTCAAATGAATCCTCAAATTAACGAGTTTAATGAATTCTCAAATTAACGATTTTTTAGCTCCCGAATATCTAACTGACTAATTAATTTTTTATAACTTACTCTATTTTTCTTTAACAAATAAGCCAACAGCCGTTGACGTTTTCCCAGAATTTTTCTGAGACCTCTTTGAGATAAAAAATCTTTTTTGTGCAATTCCAAATGCGAAGTGAGTCTCCGTATTTTATTGGTGAAACTGAATACTTGAAATTCAACAGACCCTTTGTTTTCTTCTTTTTCGTCTTGCAAAATAACTGAAATGAATGAATTTTTGACCATAAAAAAATTCTTCTATCTTTTTATTTTTTTTTTTTAGATTTTACCGATCAGGAAAAATAATAATTATTATTATATTATGTTATGATTATGTCAGTCATTTTAATCTGATATAAACAAAAGTTTAGATTTATTCATACTTTTTTATTCTATCGAAATCCCATTTTTATTTCAAACATAAAATGGGATTTCGATAGAATAAAATATAATACATTTACACATTCACGAAAGAGAGTGATTTTTTTTTTGACTTAAAAAGATTCTACTAATTTATTATTCCTAGATCCAAAAATAAATCAATATCATGTACTAAAATGTAACATAACATATGCATATGTACATCTTTCGCCATATATCAAATATGTTATGTCAGGTGATATATAGGAAATATAATATTAGTTTATTAACTTATTCTGGATTGGGGATACATATATATCCTTAACATAGTAAAACAACCGCTGTTATGGGTATCAAACCAGTAACGATTCATACAAGCTAAATCCTCTAATCGGTAATTAGGCCAAAGAAATAATTTTAATTTAATAAAGTTGTTTGCATCTTTATTAAGATGCTTGTCCTCATTAAAAAATTGTCCACAGTTTATTATTTTGTTTTCGTTGCAAAATTGTGGATTTTTCTCTATATCATTCCAATTCCAGAAATTGAAATAAATTAGAATTCTCAACTCTCTCCGACGTCGATGAGATAGAATATGTTCAGGAACAAGAAAATTAGAATTATTTTTTTTTCTTTATTCACAGGCATATCGCTATGTTGTGCAATGGATTTGTCTAAATTATTCTTATCAACATTTCGTTTTTTTATGAATTTTTTATTAGTTTTAACTTTATCTTTACCTTTATCAACTAATGAAATACTTATGGTTTGATAGATAATAAATTGTCCATCCCTTTTTATAGATAAACGAACTGGTTCGATAATTAATATTCCTCTTTTTATCAATTCTGTAAGAACAAGATCCTTTTGAATCAGCATTACATCCAGACGCATTTCTCCTCTTTGAATAGAGGATATAGCAATTTGCTTTGCATTTGTCAATCTAAGTAAGAGACAATATACCTTAATATTATTGATCATTCTTTGACTCAAAGAATCATCCCATCTTAATTGAAAAAGGAAATATTTTTTTAGTAGTAAATCTAGTTCTGCTTCCTTGATCTTCTTAGATTCTTTTTTATTTATACGTTTTTTAATGTCTGATCCCGCGTAATTATCTTCAACATCTTTTTTTTCGTTTTGTTTTCCTAGATCATATCCAAAATATTTTGGATATTGTTGTTTGTTTTTTTCTTGGTTAGAATTTTCTAAATCAATATATTCTTTTTGATTAGATAATATGGGAAGGTTTTTTTTTTTTTTTATGTTGATGTTTTCATATTGACTAATCTTTTCATTTTTATGAAAATCTAAAAGAAGAAATTGGATTGGTATAATCCATGGTTTAATTTTATATGTTTCAAAAAGTAGCACAAATTCTGGTAAGAACCAAGATTTTAGTTTTGCTATGGTAGGATTATGATATAACCTTTTTTTATTCATTCCCATCCAATCAAAAAAGTTGTTTTTTTTCTTGTATAAGTTGATTTCTTTATGAAACGAAATATCTTTCTTTTTCATTTTGTTTTTATACTTATTAGTTTGAGTCTTAGTATTTTTATTAATCTTGATACCAATATGCGCATTGGTCCAAGTCTCGATATCAATATTTTTTATAAGACAAAAATGGAGAATTTTACAATCTAAATATTTTCTATCCCGATTTATATTCGTATCAATAGGATATCTTTCCTCTAGATAATCACTAATAGTTGTACTTACCAATAGATAAAATGCGTCCGGTTTTGATGTATTGAAATTATATAGATATGGAATCTCACGGTTCTCCTTTACTTGTACTGTTGATCCATAAAAATAAGAGTTTTTCTTATCCCCATAATTAATATATTCATAATTCATATATTTATGTGATAAAAGATCATATCTGTAGTGTTTTTTAACCATTTTTTTTTTTTTGAACGAAACCGTTACGGAATAATCTTCTTTTACATAATGACTTAATTGGTCTTTTTTGTTTTCATATAAATTAAATTTAATTGAGTCTTTATTTTTAATCATACGAAATTGATTGACTCTATTTCGCCATTTTTTCGGGACTAATCGAGACCATTTGATCCGGGAAAAATTGTATTGATAAAAACCCTTTAACCAGTTTTTCCAGTTATTCATTCCAGACTTTTGAATTTTATTATGCCTTGATTTGTAATCAAATAGTCCTCGTGTTATACAATAATCCTTTATTTTATCCCTAAGATAATAATGGGTTTCATGATCTTGAAATATATATTTCAAGTTATACTTGTTAAGTAATTGGGTTTGTGATAATTTGTAAAATACATATGCTTGGGACAAGCAAGTATAACTATTTAAATTTTTATTACTAATATTAGTATTTGAAACCCACTTTTTTATAGTTGAAATAAAGTTCATTCTATTTGGATTTATTTCATCAATTTTTTCTTGATCTGTTTCATGGTTGTAAGTGTATTTATTGATAATTTTTTTTGTTGATTCAAAAAAAAGTTGTATATTGATTCTGGGAATGTTTATGGTACATAGCAAGATATCCATGTATATTTTTTCAATGAAAAATTTTATAAAAAAATGTGATTTACGTATTAATCGTATATTGTTTCTTTTTAATATCTGCCAACTATATTTCTGTGATTCTGATCCTTTTATTTTATCATCATAGGTTAAAACTGTTTTTTTATTGTCTTTTGTGATTTGTTCTATTTGATTCTTGGTTGTGATTTTCCTATCATAAAGATCTTTCATTTTTTTTTCTATGAGTGAATAATTTGTCCAATTCATAGATCGAATTGGTATGGTCCATTCATGGTTAATTTTATGATTTATTTTTGAATCTTTTCCATTTTTATTTGGTTTATATACTTTCACCTTCTTCAATTCAAATGAAAAAATCGGATTTACTTTTTCAAGTTCTTTCATTATTCGCTTTATAACAAGAACTGTTTTGATGACCCATCCTTTTTTTTCTTTTGAAATTTGTAGAGACCATTTTTCTCTTTCCTTTAAGACCCTTAGAGCGAGAAAAAATTGTTTTTTTAGCTTTCTAATTTTTCTTTCGAGTTCTTTAAAAATGGGTTCAAAAAAAGAAAGTCGTTTTCGGGGAGAACCAAAGGGAAGTTCCGCTTCCATTCCCCATACTGTTAAAAAAGAAAAATTGTCTTTTTTTACTTGTTTTTTCATTGAATCTATATAATGAGATCGTACCTTAGATCTTTGTCTTCGCCAAGGTTTCAGACAAAAAGGAAATAAAATCTTTATCTGAATTCCGTCTGTTAACCAATCCTTTGGAAATTCTGTTTCTGATAATTGAACACCATTATAGGTGCACTTAACGTGCATTTCTCGATTCCATTCCTTCAAATCCTCGTACCATTCAGGAAATTGGAATAATAACATACGGCCCATATTTTTAGCTATTATCAATGAAGGTAATACAATATATTTTCTAAGAAAAGATTGTGTTACTAACATCAAACCTCTCATTACTTGAGCAAATAGAATGCTATCCCAAGTTTCTGCTATTGTTATTCGATCATTTTCCTCTTTTTTTTCCTGTTCTTTTGTCCCTTCTTTATCAAAAGAAGAATCAGAAATTTGCGATTCCGATTCTTTACCGACTCCATTTCTAAAAATGAAATTTATCATTTCAGAAAGATAAAAAGAATCAAAAAAAAATATTTTGTTTATTCGATCCAAAAAAAGCGGGGAATTAGCATTTGCTTGAAACATTTCCCAAGTAACCGTTTTGCGTCTTTGAGCACGCATGGATCCCTTTATTATATCCCGACGAAAATCAGATTGTTGCGAGTAACGTATCAAAGCCACTTCTTCTGCTTCATCATTATTACTAGTATTATTAATACTAGTAACAGAATTAGTATTTTGATTGTTATCAGTATAAATTACCACCCGTTTGGCTTTTCTTGAACGAATCTCATGATCTTCTGTCGATTCTTCCTCATCTTCTTCCTCCGGCTCTTCAATAAAAAAAAAATCATCGGCTAATTTGTATGACCATCGAGAAATTTTTTTGCTTATTTCTTCTATTCCAATAGATTCATTTTTAATTATTGTTTGATTATTTGGGTCGGTTGTAATTACATCGAAAAAAAATTTCAAGAATTTTGATTGACTTTCTGAATCAATTCTTTTAGACTTCGATAATAAT